ATTTTAGATAAATGATTAGGTTCTGTTTATCATTACAATATTGCTTCTTTATATTTTTTTTTTTCTATTTCTTTAGGGTTTTGTGCCTTTTTTTATTCTTTTATCATAAGATTGTCTTTAGTTTGGCCTTTTGCATTTCTATCTTCAGGTTCTATCTATTTGCATTACGTTACTTTGCATGCAATTTATATGATTTTTTTTTTTGTTATGCCATTTAGTATTGGAGGTTTGTCAAATCTTCTAATCCCATTATGCTTTCATGTTGCTGATATGTGCCTTCCTAGAATTAATAATCTTTCTTTTTGGTTGTTATTTTTTTCTTTTATTTTCTCTATTCTATCTTCTATGACTTCTTTTGGAGCTGCTTCTGGGTGAACTTTGTATCCACCTTATAGTTCATTTCCAGCAGCTCCTTCTGTTTCTACTGATTTTATCATATTTTCTTTACATTTAGCTGGGGCAAGTAGTATTCTTTCTTCTATAAATTTTGTTTCTACCATTTTTTTTTTACCTATTTCTTACAGATTTTCTTTTTTCCAATATCCTTTATTTATTGTAGCTCAGCTTGTTGTAGCTTTTTTATTGATCATATCTTTACCTGTTTTAGCTGCTGCTATCACTATGTTATTATTTGATAGGAATTTTTCTACTTCTTTTTTTTCAAACTTTTTAGGAGGTGATGCCTTGCTATATCAACATTTATTTTGATTTTTTGGGCATCCTGAAGTCTATGTTTTAATTTTACCAGCTTTTGCCATAATTTCACATGTGATTTCTTATTTAATTAATAGAAATACTCCTTTTTCTTACCCTGGCTTGTCTGTGGCTATTATTGCAATTGGGGTTTTAGGTTGTGTAGTTTGGGCTCACCATATGTTCACTTCTGGTATGGATTTGGATACTAGATTTTATTTTGCTTCTGCAACTTTGATTATAGCGGTACCTACTGGTATTAAGATTTTTTCTTGAATTTTTACCTTCATATCTGAGGTGTACATTTATAATCCTTTATTTGTTTGAACTTTGGGCTTTATTTCCTTATTCACTTTTGGTGGCTTATCGGGAATAGTTTTATCTAATTGTCATTTAAATTTATTTTTCCATGATTCTTATTATGTTATAGCTCATTTTCATTATGTTTTATCTTTAGGCGCTGTAATTGGTGTCATTCTTTCTACTTTTTATTTATTTAATAAATCCTTTAATTTAAGTTGTAATTATTATTATCAAGCTCTAATTTTTTGTCTTTTTTTTTTAGGTTCCAATTTACTTTTTTTTCCCTTTCATTTTTTGGGCTTATGGGGACTACCAAGGCATTATTTTATTTACGACTTAAATTTTTATGTATTTTCATTTAGTTCTTTATTTTCAATAATTTTAATAGCTATTTCTATGTTCATGCTAATTTCAAACTTAAAATTTAAAAATGAAATTTTGTATTATTCTTATAATTGTGATTTATTTAACAAATATTTTTTATTTAGCAAATTAGGGCATATAACTTCTTCTATAAAATTATATTAAATATAATTAATTTTCTTTTTACTATGAATTAGTCCTCCCATTAATTTAAATATTATAATATAAAATTATTTAATTTTATTTTATTGTTTAATTGTTCTACCAGTTTAAGCGGTGCATATTAATTATAATATAAATTTTTTTATAGTTTTAATTTTTTAGTTTAATCAAAAATTTGTTTAAAAATTCAATAAATTAATAATACTTGATTTTAAATTTAATTATTTACATAGTTTATAAAAATTTTTATGGTTAATTAAATTTAATTGAATTTTTGTACTTACAAATAATTTTATTATTATTAAAATGTTTATTATCTTTCTATATCTAAAAAATTTTTATAGAATTTATTAAATAGCAGTTTTTGTTTTATAAAATTGTTATTTGCAAGTATTAATATAAATTTTTTCAATTTTTACATAGTTTTTATTTTTTAATTATTTATGTTTTTAAATTAAATAAATTACAATTAATATTTTTTAAATATATTTTATTTATTTGTTAAATATTTTTTTATAAAATTAACTTTGTTTTATTTTTGAAAAGTGAATAATCCAGAGATAACTAAATTTATATTTAACAAATAAATTATTTAATTCTTGATAAATTTATAAATTTATGAATAATTTGTAAATTTTTATAAATTTATTATAATTTTTATGATAGTCGTATGTGTATATTTATTTACTAAGTACTATTAGGGAAAAAGTAATTTAAATTATTTTTATTTAGGTCAGATTATTTAAATTTAATCCTAAATAATCAAGTATTTCTAATTTTTGTTTTAGTTAAGCATTTATTTATAGAAAAATCATAAAAATTAATTTATTAATTTATAAGTTAAATATTATAAATTAAAATTTAATTATTAAAGATTTTGTATGATTTGATAAATAATTTTAATTTTTATATAATACTAATGTTTATTATTAGTAATTTTTATTTGTTTTAATTTATTTTTTAAATTTTTTATGTTATAATTATTATAATAAAATGTAATTATTTAATTTTTTTAATATAATATAATAAATCTTTTTAATTATAATTAAATTAGTATTAAATTTTTTTATTATTTTATCTTTTATTTCCTAATAATTTTTAAATTATATTATTTTATTAGAATTTATGGACATCTGTTTACTAAAAACATAAGAATAAGTTTTAAATTTATTTTGACTTTTTATAATTAAGTGTCTTTTAAAATTAGTAGGTATAAGTTGATTTTTAATTGTTCTCTCTCCTAAAAATGTGATGTTTATAAATTTTAATTATATAAAACAAAGAACTTTTGTTTTAATTAAGATGATAAGTCCCTAAAAGTTTAAATTGATGGGGTGAGCTATGTTATATAATATTTATTTCTATTTAATTGATTTGTTTATTACTTTAGGGCTAATGGGATTATTCTTATTTATAAGTTTTTATTACCTCGTTGTTGTATAAATTATGATTGAATATCAGCATTTGATTCTTTTTAAACTGTTCTTTTATTAAATTTTTTCTTTATATGAGTTTAGAACGTAGCATTGTAGTTCGGTTTCTATCTAATTCATTTAATAATGTACGAAAGGAATTTTATTTTTAATTTTATGTTTTTTATTTTGTTATTTTTATTTTTACTTTATTTTGATTTTTTTTTTCTTTTTAAACTTATAATCTTAGTTTATGTTTTTAGTTTTTTTTATTTCTTTTATAAATTCAATTTATTGATATTTATTTTAGTTATCATTTATGTAGGTGGTAACGTTTTATTTTTATTTTTCTACTTATCTATCTTATAATAATAATTTATTTAACACATTTAAATTCTTCTTTTTTTCCATTTTTGATTTCTTTATTTTTTTTTTTATTTTTTTTATATCTTTGCTTAATGTTTAAATTTTTTTTTCATTATCACTTTTATTTTTTTTTAATATTTGCTTCTTTTGTTTTATATTTTTTTTTTTTATATTCCAAAGAAATAAATAGTTTTTCTCTTTTTCAATTTTATTTTAATTCTCAATTTTTTATTTATTTTGTTTTGTCAGAAGTCTTCTTTTTTTTTGGTGTATTTTGGTCTTTATTTTGAATAATATTTTCTTATGAATCTTGTTTTCTTTTATCTTTACCTATTATCTATCCTTTTGGGTTGGCTTTATTTAATACCTTTTTATTGTTGCTTTCGTCTGCTTACGCAGTAGTTTACCATTTAAACTATTTAAATTACATAAATGAATATAGTTTGTATTTTTGTATATTTTGTGGTTTATTTTTTCTTATTAATCAAGTTATAGAGTTTTTTTGTTGTTTTTTCTCAATCTCAGATTTTTCTTTTTGTTCAATATTTTTTTTTGGTACAGGGTTTCATGGTTTTCATGTGTTCCTTGGGCTTGGTTTTTTAGTTTTAGCTCATATTATGAAATTTTATTTAAATTTAAATTATCCTTTTTACATCAATTGTGCTTTATTGTATTGGCACTTTGTAGATGTTATTTGGTTATTTTTATTTTCTTTTATTTATATTTTTGTTTATTATTTATTCTTGATATAATTTGTTTAAATCAATAATTATTATTTCAAAGTTTTTTTAAAGGGATCGTCTTACCCTCTCTCTCTTGAAACTTGATTTGATAACTTTGAAGGGGGTAGCTCTCGGGGCTTCTTTGAACAATCCCGAGAGTCATTTATAGCGTTTCCATTTTCCAGCCCTATGCTGTCCTTTGATACCCTCCTTATTATCTTTTTCCTTTCCCCATAATAGGCTTTTAGTGTAATATTTCTTTTATTAAAATATTTTAGTTTTTATAAAATTTATTTAATTTTTTATTTATTTATATATTTATGTTTTTTAACTTTTATTTAATAATTTCTTTCTTATTGTTTTTAATTATAATTTTATTTAGTTTTTTACTTTTATTTTTTTTATATTTATTTAATAATTTTTATGAATTTTCATCCTTATCTTTTCATAGTGGATTTTATAGTTCAATTTTTTTTTCTTTTACTTTTTTAATTTTTTTCTTTTTATTATTTATTTCCTTTGTTATTTTAGAAATTGAAATTAATTTTATTTGATTTATTTTCTTAAATTTCATTTTAATTTTTATAAATTATAATTTTGTTTTTTATTTTTTAATAATATTTATTATTTTAACATTATTTTTTTTTTTTGATTTATATTTATTTTTTTTTTTTTAAATTTATTTGTTTATTTTTCAGTTCCAATTAATAATAATTTTTATTTTTTTTTTTAATTTTTATTCTTTTTTTAAAAATTTTTACTTATATTTATTGTTCATTATGTCAATGTTTTATTTATTTTTTTATAGTAATTTATTAATATTTTTTGTATTGTATGAACTTTTAATATTTCCTTTATTATTTTTTTGTTTTTTTTTAACTTTATTTATAAATTTTTTCTTGTTTAGATCTTTTTTTCTTTTATTAATTCTAAGTTATTCTCTAACAGTTTTATTTTTTTTTATTTATTTAATTTTAAATTATTTTTCCTTAAGTTATAATTTTATTTATTTATTTTTATTTGTTTTGACTTTTTTATTTAAAGCTCCTTTATTCCCTTTTGTAAATTGGTTAATATTCTTACATGTCTATTCTCCTACATTTATTTCTGTTTTATTAGCTTCATTTTATTTAAAATTATCTGCTATTTTTTTTTTATTTTTTTTTTATTATTTAAATAATTTATTAATTTTTTACTTTTCTTTATTTACTATTTTTTCTAGTTTGATATTGTTGTTTTTTGATATAAATTTTAAAAGATTAATAGCTTTTTCTTCTATATTTCATTGTTCTATGGCTTTATTTTATTTATTTTTTTATTTTCTAAATTTTAATCTTAAGTTTGTTATATTAATTTTTATAATTATTCAAGTTATCCATGGATTTTGTTCTGGTCTTTTTTTTTATTTATATGGTATACTTGTAGATAATTTATTTATAAAGACTAGTAGGAGTTGCTTATTTTTTTTTTTTAATTTTTATTTAATTTATTTATTATTTTTTTTAAGTTTATTTTATTTTTCTTTTCCTTTATTTATAACTTTTCTGGTTGAGTTATATGTTTTCTTTTCATTTTTTTCTTGATTAATTTTTTATATTTTTTTAATAATAATTTTTTCAAGTTTTGTTATTTTATTTTATTATTTAAAATTTTTTTATTTTAATAATTTAAAATTTTATTTTTTTCAATATTTTAATAAAAATTTAGTTTTTTTAATTCTATTTTTTATATATTTATTTTTATTTTTTATTTTTATTTAATGGTTTATTTATTTGTTTTAATTTTTTTTATTTATTTTTCAATTTTTTTTTCAATTATTTATGTAGAATTTTTAATATTAGTATTATTTTTATTTAATTTAATATTTAATATGTATTTTTTTTTTTTTATTATATTTTTTTTTAGTATAATTTCTTTAATAGTTTTTTTATTTTTAGTAATCTTGTAATATAACTTTATATAGTTACCTTATTTTGTTTTATTTTATTTGCCTTTATGTTAATTTCTTTTTTCTTTACAAAAAAATTTAATAATTATTTTTTATTTATATTAATTTCTTTATCTTTATTTGTAGTTGCAGCCTACATTTTTATTTTATCTAAATTTATTTTTAGTTTTTATACTTATATTTTCTTATATCTAATAAATATAAATTTAATTTTTTATAAAATAGTTTTATTAATATGTTTTTTTATCTTATTTTATTCTTATTTTTATATTTATTCATTTTTTTTTTATTACTGATTTATATTATGTTTTTTAATTTTTTTTGTAGCAATTTTAGGGTATATTATGTCTTTTAATGTTTTTCTTTTTTTTATTTTTTGAGAATGCATGGGTCTGTGTTCTTTTTTTTTAATTTCTTCTTTTTTTTTTCGTTTTAAAACTAGATTTGCTTCTTTTGTTGCACTTTTTTGAAATTTATTAGGCGATTCTAGTTTATTATTTTTTTTTTTATTTAATATTTTATTTTATTTGACCTTTAGTTTTATTTTTTTTTATTTTTATTTTTCTTTTTTTTTATTAATGTTATTATCCGTTTTAATGAAATCTGCAGTTTTCCCCTTTTATTCATGATTGTTTTATGCTATGGAAGGGCCAACCCCTGTCTCTGCTTTTCTTCATGCTGCTTCTATGATTTGTGCAGGTATTTATTTTTTTTTTGTTTTTAATTTTTATAGTTTTACTTTTATTATCGTTAATTTTTCTATATTTGTAACTTTATTTTTTTCTTTTTGTGCTTTAATATTTTTGGATTTAAAAAAAATTATTGCATCATCTACTGGCAGTCAGCTAGGTTATATTTTTTTTTTTTTAGCTTGTTTATCTATATTTAATGGTCTGTTGTTATTTACTTTCCATGCAATATTTAAATCATTTTTTTTTTTTTTAGCAGGCATAGTTATCGTCGTAAGTTTTAATTATCAAGACTTAAGAATGATAAATTCTAATTTTTTTTTTTTATTATTTATCTCAATAAACTTAATGGCTCTTTTAGGTTTGTTTTATTTTTTTTGTGGAACTTTAAAGGAATCTTTTTCTTTTTTTTATTTTAATAATAATTTTTTGTATAATTTTTTTTTTTTTTTATTATTTTTATATTCTTGCTTATATTGTTTAAAAGTTATTTACTTTAAAAATTTTAATTTTTATATTTATGATCTTAAATATTTAATGTTATTTTCTTTTATTCTAATATTGAATTTATTTTTCATTTTCTATATTTTAAATTTATTTTATATGATGAGTCTTTTCAATTTTTTTTTTATTTATGGCTTTATCGTGATAATTTTTTATCTTTTTTATACTTATAAATTTATTTATATTCTATTTGATTTTTTTTATTATTTAATATTTTTTCTTTTATTTTTTGTTTTAAGGTATTTGTTTAGTTTTCTAACAAATTTCTTCTACTTTCATTATTTATTTTTATTATAATTTCGGTGTCTTTTACAAATTATATTAATTTTTAAATAAATGGTTTAAATTTAGTTATTTTTATATTAATAAAATTAATTTTTATTTTAATTACAATATAAATTCTTTTTATATATTTTTTTTATAAAATTTATTTAATTTTTTATTTATTTATATATTTATGTTTTTTAACTTTTATTTAATAATTTCTTTCTTATTGTTTTTAATTATAATTTTATTTAGTTTTTTACTTTTATTTTTTTTATATTTATTTAATAATTTTTATGAATTTTCATCCTTATCTTTTCATAGTGGATTTTATAGTTCAATTTTTTTTTTATTTTATATTTCTTTAATGTTTTTTTTTTTTTCATTTCATAATCTTTCTTGGAATAACTTATATTCAGAAATTTTTTTTCTTTCTTTAGATTATTTTTTTTATATTTTACTTTTTTATTTTGTTTTTTTAGTAACCTTATTGTTTATTTGTGTTTTTAGTGGATTAAATAAAAAAATTATAAGATCTTTTTTAAAATCTTTTAAAAATAATCATGGTTCATTATATTTAGCCTATACTTTTAATTTTGTTTTTTTTCAAATTTCAGATATTTATATTATGTATTATGGTTGCATTTTTTATTTAATAGCTTTTTTAGTTCTTTTTATTTTATTTTATTTAAAAGTGCCATTTTCTCCAGATCCTAAGAAAGTATTTTTTTTTTCTTTATTATTTTTTGTTACATTTACTTTTTTTACTACTTTTCATTATTATGTTATAGTTTACCCTGTAATCAAATTTCCTTTATTTTGTTTATTTTTTAATAGTATATTACATTTTGTAGTTAAGATTTTCTCTGAGCCACTTGAAGCAGAAGTTAAATTTGAGAATTTTCTTTATTTTTTAATGGGTTGTGTTTTTATTTGTTTTATTATGTCTTTTTGTTATATTATTTTATCTAAAATTCATATAATTTTTATGGGTTTAATTAACGATATATTTTTACCTGGTAATTTTTTATTGCAAGCTTATACAGAAGTCCATTCTATAAAAGCTCTTTCAGAAAATTGGTTTTGAACATCATGGATATTTTATCAATTTGAACCCGTTTATTATATATTAATTAACCATCCTGAATGACTGGGTTTAATTTTTGCTCTTTTTTACGTAATTTCTCATGGTTTTTTATATATTTTATTAATGCCTTTTATAAAGAAAAAAGGCAAACAATTTTAATTAATTAAGGTTTGTTAAATTTTTAAGATAATAAATTAAATAAATATTAATTTAAATTAAATCAATTTTTATGTAAATTAATTTTGATTATGTTAATATTTATGAGTCTTTATTAAAAATTTTTACATGTTATTGTCTTTTTTTTCTTTTTTTATTTATAATATTTACATTTTTTTTATTTTTATTTTTTATTTTTATCATAATTTATTTTGTTATAATTTAGTCTTTTCTAATTTATATTTTTTTTTTAGTAACATTAGGCTACTTTTAGTTTTTTTAGATTTTTTAAATTCAAATTTTATTTTAATTATAATATACGTTTACTCTTGATTATTTATTTATTTCTCATTTTATTTTTTGTTCTACCTATTTTGATTTTAATTTTTTATAAGTTTTTATTGGTTAAAGTTTTATTTTTTATTATTCAAATTTTAATTTTTCATATATTATTTTATTTTTATTTTTTGTTTTTTATTTTAATTATATCTTTCACAAGTATGTTCAAATTAAAAGTTGTTTATCGTTTTTTAGAATTTTATAACCATAAGGCGTCTATTTTTGCAGTTACAAATTTTTTTTTATTTTATTATTTGTCTTATAGTTACGGTTTATTTTTTGGGCTTGTTTTTTATTTATTAGTTTTTTTAATTTTAATCATATTTTCTTTTTCTATCAATTTTTCTTCTAAGCAGGTATATAAGGAACTTTTATTTTATTCTTTTTTAATTTTATTTTTATTTACTTTTTCTAGTTTTATAAACGTTTATGTATCTACATTTTCAATGTCTATTTACTTTTTTATTACTTTATTCATATTTTGTACTACATATCTAATTATAGCTGTTCTTAGAGATTGCTTTACTTTTGATTATTTTTTTGATTTTGTTATTTTTGCAGTTTTTGTTTGTATTTTAATGTCTTTTTATGCTTATGGTTTATCTGAGATTCTTACATTTTTTATGAATTTGGCTTATAATCAAAATTTATCTTATGAAGAAGTCATGTTAACTAACACTACCGTATATTCTATAGGGCATTTTTTTAAAGTTTATTATAATTTTGCATATGTTTTATTTGATCTAGAGGTTGTTGTGTCTATGGTAAATCATCATTTTTACGCACTATCTTTTTTATTTTTGATTTCTTTCTTAGGTATGTGTATTTTACTTTATATTATGCATATATTTATATTTTAGTTTTGTTTTATTCTTTTCAAACTTGGTTAACATAAATTAAAATATTATTTTCTATTTAAATTTAATTGATTCTAGTTTTAATTAAAATGATTATTATGGAATTTAATTTAATTATAATATCAAATTAATTTTATAATTTTTTTTTTTATTTATATGTTGTTATATTATTTTTTATTTTTATTTATTATATTTACATTTTTTTTTCATTTTAGTTTTTTTTTTTTTATATTTTTTGAGTTTTGTTCTCTAGTTTTAATATTAAATTTTATTAGTCATTATTACTATATTTTTTTTTATTTACTTTTTGTGGATTTAATGTTTTGTTTATACTTGATTAATAATTTTATATTATTTAAATATAACATATTTTTCTTCTTATTTTGTTTTTTTAACATATTCATATTTTTTTTTATTTTAATTCCTTTTTATATTTATAATACTCTTTTTTCTGTTTTATTTTTTTCTTTATTTCATAAGTTTTTTTTATTTGTATTTTTTATAAATTTGGATTCTTATTTTCTAATTTTTTTCTTTTTTTATTTATATTTTTTTTTATTATTCAATTTAAATTTAAATTTTATATTATTTTTTTCTTACAATATTTATTTTTTTTTTTTTTTTATTTATATAGTAAATTTCAGTTTTTATAATTTATGGTTAATTTTCTACATTTTAAATATTTTTATTTTAATATTTTTATATAATTTTTTTTCTTTAATTAGTTTTCTTCATTTACCTCCTTTTTCTCCTTTTATTTTTTTATTTTTTTTTCTTGTATTGTTGCTAAATAATTTAAATTTTTTATTGTTTTTGATAATTTTTATTTTATACTTAATTTTTAACATTAATATATTAAAAAATTTTATTTTTCTTTAATTAAAGTTTGTTTTTAATTTTTTTGTCTTCTTATTTTTTAATATTTTTAGTTATCATAGGCTTGTTTTTTTTTATTTGTTTAGTATGTCTATATTTTTTTGTTTACCTTTTTTAAGTAATTTTTTCTATGTTACCTTTGAATATCAATTATTCTTTCAATTATGGTATAATTTTATTGATTTTATTTATTTTTCTTATAATTTCAGGTTTATTAAGTGTAATCTTTTATAATAACAACTTAGATTTAAGCTTTTTTAATTTAATTTTAAATTCTTTTAATAGTTTTTTTTATTTTTTGTTAAGATTTATACATAATAACTCTGCTAATTTATTCTTTTTATTTATTTTTTTTCATATTTTTAAATCTTGGTTTTATACTCAGTCCAAAAATTTTGTAGTTTTGATATTGGGGTTAATTATTTTTTTTTTAGCTTGTGCTGTGGCCTTCTTTGGCTACTGCTTACCTATGGGTCAGATGTCCTTCTGAGCTTCTATTGTAATTTTTTCTTTATTATCAGTATTACCATATGGCCTAACTCTTATAACCTATATTTTTGGAAGCTTTTCAATTTCGTCTCGTACTTTGTCTTTACTTTTTTTACTTCATTTTATTACCCCTTTTGTATTATTATTATTTGTATCTTTACATCTAATTTTTTTGCATTTATCTTTATCCTCTTTTACTAGTTTTAATAATTATTTTGATTTAATAACTTTTTTCCCCTTATACTTTTATATAGATTTGTTCGTATTTTTTATATTTTTATTCTTATATTTTATTATTTTATTTTATTTTTCCATGAGCGTATTCGAGACAGAAAATTTTATTTCATTTATGACCTTAGTAACACCGCTTCACATCTATCCTGATTGATTTTTATTATTTCCATATGCTTGTTTACGTTCTGTTGATATCAAATGATTTGGTGTTGTTTTGTTAATTATAGTTCTTTTTTTTATGATTTTTGCTCCTTTTTTAAGATATTTTTTTAAATCTTCTGTTTATATGTATTTTTTTCATGCTTTCTTGATTTCTTTTTTACTTTTATTTACTTTTGTTGGTGCTAACCCTCCAGTTTATCCTTATAGTTTATTAATAATTATTTTTCAAATTTTATTTTATTTATTTTTTTTTTTTTATTTAATATTTTTATTATTTCTATACTTTTTTTAATTATTAGTTATTTACTTTTAATTTTATGTGTACCTTTATTGATATTTTTTGAAAGAAGGTTACTGGGAGTTTTTCAGTTAAGGCTGGGTTTATTTATTTATTTTTTAAATGCTTTCTTCATATTCATAGCTGATTTTTTAAAGATTTTATCTAAGTTTAATGTTTTTTTATTTTCATATAATTTTATTTTACTTTTTTTATTTTGCTTAATTTTTGTTATATTTAGTGTTATATCTTTGCTATTTTTGCCTTTTAATTTTCTAAATAATAATTATTTTATTTTTTATTTGCTATTTTTAATTTTACTTTCATTTATTCCTTTTTTCTTTTCTGTATTTATATATTTTTCTAATTCAATTTTTTCTTATATAGGTAATCTAAGATCTATTCTTTTATTGTTATCTTATGAGCTATCTTTGAATTTTAGTATAATAATTTTGTTATTGATTTTAAAAAATTACTATTTTTTAATTTCTTTTTATAAATTTTTCGTTTTAATTCCTATAATTTTCATCTTATTTATATGTTTTATGTCTGATGCCTCTCGTGTGCCTTTTGATTTAATAGAAGGTGAATCTGAATTAGTTTCAGGGTTTAATACAGAATTATCATTAAGTTTATTTTTATTAGTATTTTTTGGAGAGTATATTCTTTTATTTGTTTTTATTATTGTGATTTATTTAAGTAGTCTAAATTTTTTAGTTTCTTTGTTTATTTTTATATATATTAGAGCTTTGCTAGTTAGGTTTTTTTATCTATATATAATTAAATTATTTTGATATTATTATTTATTTTTTTTAACTTTTAGTTTTTTTTTTTACTATTTAATTTAAATTTTATGAATTATTTTTCTATGTTAAACCTTTCTTTTTTTTCTCATCAATTCATAATGTTAATTTGTTTTTTTATAAGTGTTTTTGTTGTTTTTATAATGTTTTTTTTATTATTTACTAAATTTAATAATTCTATATTTTTTACTCATTTTTATTTAGAGTTTTTTTGAACTTTTTTCCCCATTTTATTAGTTTTATTGTTAATGTTTCCTCTTTTTTATTTTTCTAATTTTTTTCCTTTATCTTTATTAAACATATTTTTTTTAGCTAATCAATGATTTTGGGAATTTGATATGAGTTTAGTTAGTGATTTTAATTATGTTTTCACTATAAACAATTTAGTTTCTCTTTATTTGCCTTTAGGAGTTAATTTTAATTTTATTTTCTCAGCTTCTGATGTAATACATGCATTTTCTTTGCCAGCTTTATTTACACATGCTGATTGTGTGCCAGGTTTGGTTAGTTTTTTAGATCTAAATTTTCCTTTAGTTGGTACTTATACTGTTTATTGTGCTCAAATTTGTGGAGTTAATCATTCTCAAATGCCTTTTTATATTTTTGTTTATTAAATTTTAATAAAATAAAAA